AAGAATTTCCAGGAACATTTGGAACATTTCATTTCTGAGCAGAAGAGCCTTCTTTTTCAAGTTCAAGTAGTGTTCGATCGATTACGTATACGTATTAATCAATATTCGATTGATTGGTCTGAAGTTATCGACAAAAAAGATTGGTCTGAAGTTATCGACAAAAAAGATTTGTCTAAGTCACTTCGTTTCTTCTTGTCCAAGTTTCGTCGCTTTTTGTCTAAGTCACTTCCTTTCTTCTTGGACAAGTTTCTTCGCTTTTTGTCTAAGTCACTTCCTTTTTTCTTTGTAAGTTTAGGAAATATCCCCATTCATGGGTCCGAGATCCATATCTATGGATTGAAAGGTCCGAATGATCAACTCTGCAATCAGCTGTTAGAACCAATAGGTCCTCAAATCGTTCATTTGAAAAAACGGAAACCCTTCTTATTGGATGATCATGATACTTGCCAAAATTCGAAATTGTTGTTCAATAAGATACCAAAGTGGAAGATTAACTCATTCCATACTAGAAATAATCGCAGGAAATCTTTTGATAACACGGATTCCTATTTCTCAATGATATCCCACGATCGAGACAATTGGCTGAATCCCGTGAAACCATTTCATAGAAGTTCATTAATATCTGCTTTTTATAAAGCAAATCGACTTCGATTCTTGAATAATCTCCATCACTTCTGCTTCGATTGTAACAAAAGATTCCCCTTTTATGTGGAATATGTGGAAAAGGCCCGTATCAAGAATTCAGATTTTACCTATAGGCAATTCCTCAATATCTTATTCATTGGCAACAAAAGATTTTCTTTGTGCGGCGGTAAAAAAAAACATGCTTTTTTTCAGAGAGATGGTATTTCACCAATCGAGTCACAGGTATCTAACATATTCATATCTAAAGATTTTCCACAAAGTGGTGACGAAAGGCATAACTTGTACAAATCTTTCCATTTTCCAATTCGATCCGATGATCCATTCGTTCGTAGAGCTATTTATTTGATCGCAGACGTTTTTGGAACACCTCCAATAGAGGGAGAAATAGTCGATTTGGAAAGAACTTTTTGTCAACCTCTTTCGGATATGAATCTATCTGATTCAGAAGAGAAGAACTTGCATCAGTATCCCCATTTCAATTCAAACATGGGTTTGGCTCACACTTCATGTTCTGAGAAATCTTTCTCATCCGAAAAGAGGAAAAAAGCCGAAAAGAGGAAAAAACGGAGTCTTCGTCTAAAGAGATGGGTTGAAAAAGCGCGGATGTATAGAACCTTTCAACGAGAGAGCGCTCTTTCAATTCTCTCAAAAAAATGGAATCTACTCAAAATATATCTACCAGGGTTCTTTACTTTGACAGGGTACAAATATATAAATTGGATAGTTTTAGATACCTTTTCAGACCTATTATCGATACTAATTAGAAGTAAAAATCAATGGGTATCCACTTTTCGGGCATCCATTTTTTATGAGATTATAGGTGTATTATGGCGAATTCTTCAGAAAAAATTGTATCCTCGGAATCTGATAAGTAAGATTTCGAGTAAGTGTTTAAATAATCTTCTTCTGTCCGAAGCCATTTTTTATCAAAATAATGAGTCACCATTGATATCGACACATCTGAGATCGCCAAATGTTCAAGAGTTATTCTACTTAACCCTTTTTCTTCTTCTTGTTGCAGGATATCTCGTTTATACACATCTTTTGGTTTTTTCCCGAGCCTGTAGTGAGTTCCAGACAGAGTTCGAAAAGATCAAATTTTTGATGATTCCATCATACAGAATTGAGTTGCAAAAACTTCTGGATAGGTATCCTCCATCTCAACTGCATTCTTTCGGGTTAAAGGATCTCTTTCTAGTTGCTCTGGAACAATTAGGAGATTTTCTAGAAGAAATACGGGCTTACGGGGTAAAATCAATATGGAAGAAGAAATTTCGGAATAGCAATCTCGTTGATCTCATAAGTATCATGCCAGCAAATCCCATCAATCAAATCGCTTTTTCAATAAATACGAGACATCTAAGTCATACAAGTAAAGAGATTTATTCATCGATAGCAAAAAGAAAAAGGTTGAATGATTCTCTTTTTTATGATAAAATAGAATTCTTGATCGCGATCGAAGAGTTCATTGATGGGAAAGTAAGAGATTTCTTGGTTCAGCTCCCCACCTTAACCTTAACGAGAGAAAAAGGGATTGATCAAATTCTATTGAGTCTGACTCATAGTGATCGTTTATCAAAGAATGACTCTGCTTATCAAATGATTGAAGAGCCGGGAGAAATTTACTTACGATACTTAGTTGACATTCATAAAACACATTTACTGAATTATAAGTTCAACACATCCTGTTTAGCAGAAAGACGGATATTCCTTGCTCATTCTCAGACAACCACTTATTCACAAACCCCGTGTGGGGCGAATAGTTTTCGTTTCCCATCTCATGGAAAACCCTTTTCGCTCCGTTTAGACCTATCCCCCTCTAGCGGTGTTTTATTGATAGGTTCTATAGGAGTTG